ACTTACTCACAATTCGTATTTATCTACTGGATCTTTTGAAAAAAGAATTGGTTGAACTTGAAAATTGACTCATTAAATGAGTAAACGATTGAATTTGATTCGGTTGGTTGGGTGGTACCAACTAAATCGAGTGCTAATTCCCACTTCTTTCTTATTGAATTAACCGATCAACTTGCTATCGGACATTTATTTTCGATTCAGCACTATTCCAATCAAAAAAAATTCGACATATTTCACTTTATTATGAAAATCAATCCTACTACTTCTGGTCCTGCGGTTTCCACACTTGACGAAAAAACCCTAGGGCGTATCGCTCAAATTATTGGCCCAGTACTGGATGTTGTTTTTCCCCCGGGCAAGATGCCTAATATTTATAACGCTTTGGTAGTTAAAGGTCGAGATACTGTTGGTCAGCAAATTAATGTGACTTGCGAGGTACAACAATTATTAGGAAATAATCGAGTTAGAGCTGTAGCTATGAGTGCTACAGATGGTCTGACGAGAGGGATGGAAGTGATTGACACGGGAGCTCCTCTAAGTGTTCCGGTCGGCGGAGCTACTCTCGGGCGAATTTTCAATGTTCTTGGAGAGCCTGTTGATAATTTAGGTCCTGTAGATACTCGTACAACATCTCCTATTCATAGATCTGCGCCCGCCTTTATACAGTTAGATACGAAATTATCAATCTTTGAAACAGGGATTAAAGTAGTGGATCTTTTAGCTCCGTATCGCCGTGGAGGAAAAATCGGACTATTTGGAGGGGCTGGCGTGGGTAAAACAGTACTTATCATGGAATTGATCAACAACATTGCCAAAGCTCATGGAGGCGTATCCGTATTTGGCGGAGTAGGCGAACGTACTCGTGAAGGAAATGATCTCTACATGGAAATGAAAGAATCCGGGGTGATTAATGAAAAAAATATTGCGGAATCAAAAGTAGCTCTAGTCTATGGTCAAATGAATGAACCGCCGGGAGCTCGTATGAGAGTTGGTTTGACTGCACTAACCATGGCGGAATACTTCCGGGATGTTAATGAACAAGACGTGCTTCTATTCATCGACAATATCTTTCGTTTTGTCCAAGCGGGATCAGAAGTATCCGCCTTATTAGGGAGAATGCCCTCTGCAGTGGGTTATCAACCCACCCTTAGTACAGAAATGGGTTCTTTGCAAGAAAGAATTACTTCCACCAAAGAGGGATCTATAACTTCGATCCAAGCAGTTTATGTACCTGCAGATGATTTGACCGACCCCGCTCCTGCCACGACATTTGCACATTTAGATGCGACTACCGTACTATCAAGAGGATTAGCTGCCAAAGGTATTTATCCAGCAGTAGACCCTTTAGATTCAACGTCAACTATGTTACAACCTGGGATCGTTGGCGAGGAACATTATGAAACTGCGCAAAAAGTTAAGCAAACTTTACAACGTTACAAAGAACTTCAGGACATTATAGCTATCCTGGGGTTGGACGAATTATCCGAAGAAGATCGTTTAACTGTAGCAAGAGCACGAAAAATTGAGCGTTTCTTATCACAACCCTTCTTCGTGGCAGAAGTCTTTACCGGTTCTCCGGGAAAATATGTCGGTCTCGCGGAAACAGTTAGGGGGTTTCAACTGATCCTTTCCGGAAAATTAGACAGTCTTCCTGAGCAGGCCTTTTATTTGGTGGGTAACATCGATGAAGCTACCGCGAAAGCTATGAACTTAGAAGGGGAGAAGAAATGACCTTAAATCTTTGTGTACTGACTCCTAATCGAATTATTTGGGATTCGGAAGTGAAAGAAATCCTTTTATCCACTAATAGTGGCCAAATTGGCGTATTACCAAATCACGCCCCTATTGCCACAGCTGTGGATATAGGTCTTTTGAGAATACGTCTCAACAACCAGTGGTTAACGGCGGCTCTAATGGGTGGTTTCGCTAGAATAAGTAATAATGAGATCACTATTTTAGGAAATGATGCGGAGATGAGTACTGACATTGATCCGCAAGAAGCTCAACAAGCTCTTGAAATAGCTGAAGCTAACTTGAGTAGAGCTCAGGGTAAGAGACAGGCAATTGAGGCGAATCTAGCTCTCAGACGAGCTAGGACACGAGTAGAGGCTGTGAATGTTATTTCAACATAATCAAACGAAGTTCTTTATTATACACCACAATTTACACCACATTTTGATTGAACACAATCAAATCTAGATGATACAATGAAAAAAGAAGATGGGTAGAGAAACTTATTAGATACCATGGATTCTGGTATCTAATAAGTTCTACCTACTATTGGATTTGAACCAATGACTCCTGCCGTATGAAAGCAATACTCTAACCACTGAGTTAAGTAGGTTATTTATCATCACAAAAAAAGGACCCGTCGTCTCCGGGATTATAGGTGGAATATTATTTCTAAGCAATACCAATCCGCTAACAGTAAACGGATCAGAGAGCTATGATGTGGGGTCCTATCTTGACAAGAAATTATCTATATGTTAAGATATCTATGACAAGGGCTATAGCTCAGTTAGGTAGAGCACCTCGTTTACACGTGCGCCAATGCTTTTCAAAGGAGCCCATTATGCAATGAACATAATTGATCTTATTGAGAAATTGATGTCTTACTCCATAGATTCGAGGGAACAATAGCCTGACAAATATTTGTTTCGGTCCGATTCGAGTACGAATTCGGGTGACAAATCAAATAGAATTCACAATTGATTTGTTAATTGATAAGGTAAATACCCAATCCATTCAATGCTAGGCCTAATGAGTATAAGGGACTCAAAAGAACCTCTTTTCGTCCTATGAATTTTAAGGTGTATGAAGTCTCATATTTGACTCTTGCTGCGGAACGATAGAGACTCCATTTAACTTAGGTTGATCTAGGCCGGAGGCAGACCTAAGTCAAGGCAACCCTTCTTTGAAACACTTTGGTATTGCTCCTAGATCAGAATACAAATACTGAATCGAGGAGCACATGGAGCCATCTTATTATCTTCCTGTAAAGAAAAAATATGGTGGACTAACTGATCTTTACATTAATCAGTTGATGAAAGAGCCCAATGCAACAAAATGCATGTTGGGTCTTTGAAACAGTTCGAATCCTTTTGATAATAATCAGTTTGATCCGTTTTACCGAGAAGGTCTACGGTTCGAGTCCGTATAGCCCTAACACATTTCATTTTTTTTTTTTTTGTTTTTTGTATAGACATTCTATTTTAGTTTAGTATAGTTTTCATTTCCTCATTAGTACTTGTTTATGGATTGACAGATTCCTTTGTCCATAGAAATGAAAGCATTACCACATGTCCATGTCAATACATAAGGACAGGAAAATAAAAACAATAATTCATTCCAAAAGATCCAATCACGATTTGCAAAATCTCGGATAAAATACCTATCCTTTTTCATTAATCTTCATGGATGAATTACATATGACTTTTTTCCTGCCCATGATCAAAAAGTTACTGATATATTTTTGTTTTGGTATACCCAATCCCAGTCAATTTATGAAGTGAAAATCGTGACATGATCCTTTCTAAAAACTTCATTCTGACCCAATCAAGTCGAATACAATACTTAAGTTACACGGATCTAGTACCTATTCTTTTGTTGGTCTTGTATTTGTAGGAGTCCCCCGACTCCGACTAATTAGTTTTTGGCCGAACAATAATCAAATTGGTTGTTTCAAATATAATGCAGAGATAATGAATTGGTCCCTAATGTATCAATGTTCCTTCTTCTCTATTCTATGAGTTGGGTCGGTTTGGGGATTTGGTCTATCGAATTGTTCAACGATGTGTGATTCTTTCTTTTCTATTAGAAGTATCTTATGTAGATCATTTATCATTCCACTGATGACTGATTCTATCACTCTGCGCTATCTTTCATTGTGTAGTGTAAGTTTGCTTCAAAACAAACCCTTTTGTAAGGAAACCCAACTCATCGGTTGGTCTTACTAAGTGTTATTGCCGTAACAAGTATTTTTGTTCTTCCCAAATCGCGGTCTTTCTTTAGTACTCGATTCTTTTTATTTCTGAGAGGATCCGCGAGTATAGTACAGATTCCAAGTTTCGAATTTTTTTGGTATAGAAAGATATGAGTTGTTATATGTAAAGGTTCCTTGCAACTCAACGAATCAATAAAGTAAAGAAAATAGAGATGAAATCTAGGATCAAGGAAGGGAGATAAAATAGAATATAATCGTTCGATGTATTAGATTATATTTATGTATTCCTATCGAATCAATAGAAGCAACGATTTTCTACCGAATTTTAATGAAAAGAATACTTCAAGTAGAATATGCTAGAAATCCCTAGTCATTTTACCCCAATGGAAATGAAATTCGAATATTCGAATAGAAATAAATATATAATATAGATAAATTAAATTGGAAATTCGAAATAAATTCTAAATAAAATTAACTAAACTATAAAAACAAAAACATAGTTATACTAATATGAAAAACATAGTTATACTAATATGATAGATATTATTAGTATTATTTATTACTATTATAATATAATTATAGTATATAAATATACTATTTTAGTATTTGTATTTAATTACTTTATTCTATTTAGTGCATTTTGTTTTTAGGGAGAAACGGAGACAAAGTAAGAGAGTTTTGTTTGTGTAAGAGTATCCTATGTCTACACTATATCTAAATGGAATCGAAATGCAAAATAAATATAAGTGGGGTTCCGTTGTATGAATCTTTAAACAAGACATGCCTTATAGAAATAGAAAACAAACTCTAAACTATGCGGGTTTGTTCAAAAAATTTTCTTTTTTCGTCTAAGAAGTTCTGGATGAATTGACAATTTCAATTCAAATCGAATAATTCAGCCTATTCCACATTAATAGGTCCACATTAATAGGAGTATATTTATGTTTCTGCTTCACGAATATGATATTTTCTGGGCATTTCTAATAATATCGGGTGCTATTCCTATCTTGGCATTTGTAATTTCTGGAGCTTTAGCTCCGATTAATGAAGGACCAGA